TAAGCATTACACAATCTCCAAAAGATAAAAAAAAGAGAATAGATCTTCCGTTTTTATACCACATATCCTATTTTTACACCAAACACCAAGAGATGAGGTTTTTCTAGGAAAAAGATTGTCTTTTCATAAAAAAATTTGATTTTGTGTGAGACCCTAAATAGGGTTAGGGTCTTTCCTTGGAAAAAAGATCAAAAATGAGGAAATGAGCATAAGCCGGATTTATGCCGACTATCCAAGAATTTCAGTGTGCGAATCGAGGGTTCACACTCTAAAAATTATCGGATTTTATCAATTTTTCAAATTTTTTCTCGCCGAAATCATGGATTTTTTAGGATATTCTTAAGGATCTTATCGAAAGCTTACAGCAGCTTGCCAAACAAAAGCTAAGAGAAAAAAAAGTACAGGTATGACTGGCATAACATCTACGATTGGATTCAAAAAAGCGTAGGCTTCGGGCAATTTGCCGAAGAAAAAACCACTCGAATGCGGATAAAGGGCAGAATTAATACAAATACAGATCAAACTAAGAATATTAAGCATAACAGGCGTTTTGTTCTTGGAGATAATTGCATTTTAATTGAGTTTTTGATATAAGGAAAAAGGAAGTAAGGTAGACAAAAAACCCTTCTTTTTCTTTGAACCCACTCAATAAAAAATTCTCCAATTCTCAAAAGAGAATAGAAGAAATGATACTTTCATACAATATCTTAATTGAATTCTATGTAATGATCAAGAAATTTTGTTGAATTCTATATCTATAGATAAACATTGGTACTAATATTTATCTATAAATATAGAAATTTTGGGACTGGAGTTGACAAAAAACCAATACCAATATTATTATTTCTTGGTGTAGATTCGAAATTGAAATGGGGCGTCGCCAAGTGGTAAGGCAACGGGTTTTGGTCCCGCTATTCGGAGGTTCGAATCCTTCCGTCCCAGCGTGGATTGGATCCTTTTTTTATGCTTCATTACTCCCTTAGAAAGAAGTAAGGGAGTAGATAAGAGTTAATTTAAATACCATATTTCGTCTTTGACTAATTGGAAATCTATGGAACGATTGAGGTATGGGTGATTTTTCTTATCCCCTTTTTTTTATGACTTATGACAAGAACCGATTATTGAAATATTACTCAATCCCTTGTTAAACAAAATACATATCATGGAATCCTCTAAAATGAGGAAATGTTTCGGTTAGACGGTATGTATCGTTCTATTTCAATGACAAGAGATTTTTGGTTTTTGGAAAACCATTTTTGATCCCTTAAATTATTGAAAATTTCTATTGTATACTGTTAGAATATCTATACCAGTGACAACTCCTCAGTCTATCTGATAATCAGTTTATCTGATAAATAGGAAAATCCTTCCCTGTTTTTTATTTTTATTTTCTTTTTTTTTTTTTTTTCAATTATTTCTTATTAACATAATAAGAAGAAAAGAATAAAGATTCAAATCCCAACTTACATCATTTTTTGATACATCTTATGAAAAAAAATGGATTTCGTTCTTCTTTTCTTTGATCTCTTTATCTATTTTAAATGAAATCAGTGATGAATCAATTCAAAAAGAAAGACCTATCTTCCTAGAAGATGAAAGGAAATCCTTATTAGATATTATCCAATTTTTGTCAAATTAATTCAAAATTGAATTCAATATTGTTGAATCAATCCTATTCAGTTTCTTAAAGATGCAGATTCAAGAAGTGATTTGTTTATATATCTCATTATATTCAATATATATTATTAATTAATTAATATTAATGGATCTTAAAGATGCTGTCTTACTAAGACTTTTTTCAGAAAAAATCGTCCCTTATATCATATAAGGAAGACAAAGTCTAGATTACGATGTCTATGGACATTCGAACCAATGACTATTCATGATTCCATGATGGAATTAATTCCATACCGGTTCCAAATTGGATTATTGGAAAATATTATGGTAAAACTTCGTTTGAAACGATGTGGTAGAAAGCAACGTGCGGCTTGAAGGACAGAATCCGTTGTGGATTTTTCGATCCACCATTTTCACTTTATCTGGGAATGAGGATGCTCTTGGCTCGACATTGTTTGTTCTGTTACACTTGAATCCTTCTTTTTGTTGGGTTGGAAATAGTCCACGGTGGAGCTCGAGCCGAAAGGATTAATTCATTTCTGGGGGATAAGTATCTAGGGTTAAATGCCAATCAATCAATTGGAATAACTTCGTAAATCTATCTTAGATAGATAGAAATCAAAAGGATGAAATTCGAGCAAGTTTCGAATTCAAAAACAAAACTTGTTTGAATTGGTTAAACTTTTTCGATTCATTTAAAGTGTATCGCGGGGTGTCCATGGGATTCTTTGATAGAAAGAAATCAAAAAAGGGTATGTTGCTGCCATTTTGAAAGGATTAAGAAGCACCGAAGTAATGTCTAAACCCAATGATTTAAAATAAGGATCGAAAAACAAGGAAACACACTTTTAATTGGTAATTGGATTGAGAATCTCAATAACTAAAACTAAAGAATCCAAATAGAATCTTAAACGAGATAAACAAAAGGGTGTAAAGACCACTCAAGAAATGAAATTGACTCAAGATTTTTCCTTTGAGCTATTTGAGAGTTATACAACTTGAGTTATGAGTACGAATGGTTTCTTTGGATTTTCAGGAAGAAAAAAGCCGGAAATCAGAGTCTAATTTATTTTATAGGCTTATTTCGTCTTTAAGTCATTTAGAATTGCATACATAGACAAAACCTCGAATCAAATCATTTTTTATGGAGCCGTATGAGGAGAAAACTTCCTATACGGTTCTAGGGGGGGTATTGTTCATCTACATCTATCCCAATGAGCCGTCTATCGAATCGTTGCAATTGATGTTCGATCCCGAAGAGAAGGAAAAGATCTTCAAAAAGTGGGCTTTTATGATCCAATAAAGAATCAAACTTATTTCAATGTTCCTGTTATTCTATATTTCCTTGAGAAAGGTGCTCAACCTACAGAAACTGTTCAGAATCTTTTAAAGAAAGCAGAAGTTTTTAATGAACTTCCGTTTAATCAAATGAGATTCAATTAAAGAAATACCGTGGGGGGGTATCGATTTGTATATTATTTTGTATAGTTTTTCTATGCTTTTTTTTTGAGTTACTCCCCTTCCACTGTATTCTTTTCTACTATTTCTATTGACAACAGTGTAGTGAACAAATATAATTCATCATGATAAGTGAACGGGGTCTATTAATTTTCGTACCCTAACTTTATCAATTTTTGAATTATGTATATTTTTTTCCCTTATCTGAGAATTTCTTGCATTTTCATCTAATCAATTCATTTTTATGTTTCGAATTCATTTGAAAATCCGTTTTTTTTTTTAGTGCAGCTGAAATTTTCTTTAATCTATATTTTCTTCGGGTTGCTAACTCAACGGTAGAGTACTCGGCTTTTAAGTGCGACTAGAATCTTTTACACATTTTGATGAAGTTAAAAATTCGTCCATACCTTTGGTATGCTTTAGAAGACCGCGACTGATCCTGAAAGGGAAGAAATAGAAAAAATAGCATGTCGTATTAATAGCGAGTTCTGAGTATATTTCATTTTTTGGATCGGTACAAAACCCTGTTCGAATTCTTGGAGCGAAACAAAATAAAGTTAGGTCGAATGAATAAATGGATAGGGCCCTATGTCTTCAATTTTGAATTAATTAATTATCAGAAAGAAAAAGCAACCAGCTTCGGTTCTTAATTTGAATAATTTCCCGATCTAATTAGACGTTAAAAATGGATTAGTGCCTGGGACGGGAAGGGCTTCTCCCCTCACGAGTGGATTCTATATTTTTAAAATGAATCCTAACTATTGGCATTCTCTATTATGGAATGGAGATGTGTGTGTAAAAGAAACAGTATATTGATAATAAAAGTTTTTTCCGAAATCAAAAGAGCGATTAGGTTTAAAAAATAAAAGATTTCCAAACATCTTCTTATCCTATAACATAGACGAATTAAATGAAATGAATCAAAAAAGAGAGAGTGGAAAATCTGTTGATAAGTTTACCTGTCTGAGCTATCTATTCTTACTAGAATATAGAATACCTTGTTTTGACTATATCGCACTATGTATTATTTGATAACTCAAAAAACCTTCTACCTTTGATTCAAGTAGAAGTTCCAATGGAGAAAATCCAAAGATATTTACAGCTAGAGAGATCTCAACCACATGACTTCCTATATCCACTTATCTTTCAGGAGTATATTTATGGGTTTGCTCATGATCATGGTTTGAGTAGATCTATTTTTTCAGAAAATCGGGGTTATGGGAATAAATCCAGTTTACTAATTGTGAAACGGTTAATTATTCGAATGTGTCAATTTCTTATTTATCCTAATGATTCTAACAAAGATCCTTTTTTGGCGCGCAACAAGAATTTATATTCTCAAATTCTATCCGAGGGGTTTGCTTTGATTGTGGAAATTCCATTTTCTCTACAATTCATATCTTGTCTAGAAGGGAAAAAAATAGTCAAATTTCAGAATTTAGGATCACTTCATTCGATATTTCCCTTTTTAGAAGACAATTTTTCACATTTATATCTTCTATTAGATATACAAATACCCCACTTTGTCCATGTCGAAATCTTGGTTCAAGCTCTTTGCTATTGGTTAAAAGATGCCTCTTCTTTGCATTTATTACGATTCTTTCTCAACGAGTATTGTAATTGGAATACTCTTCTTAGTAGTAGGCCAAAGAAAGCCGATTCCTCTTTTTCAAAAAGAAATCAAAGATTCTTTTTATTCTTATATAATTCTCATGTATGGGAATATGAATCCATTTTCTTCTTTTTACGTAACCAATCTTCTCATTTCCGATCGACATCTTCTGGAGTTTTTTTTGAACGAATCTATTTCTATGGAAAAATAGAACGTCTTAGGAACCTTTTAGTTAAGGTTAAGAATTTTCAGGCGAACCTATGGTTGGTCAAGGAACCTTGCATGCATTATATTAGGTATCAAAGAAGATTCA